GACCAATGATCACCCATGACTTCTGTGTACCACTAGTGCCACAAAGGCTTTTGGTGGTCTTATTGGCGCATACCACGGTGGGGTCTTCGACTGGGGTGAAGTCGTAACAAGGTAGCCGTAGGGGAACCTGTGGCTGGATTGAATCTTTCGCGATGGAAATGCCCTCTTCCCCCAACCTACGGGGCTAGCTTGCTGGAATGCGGGCGGGCTTTGGAGACGCATTTATGGTACTGGTAGTACTGGACAAGCTCTAAGGGAATAATCTCTTTCCCATTTCTTTCTTTTTTTCCATGACGACTAGGAACGGGCAAATCCAAAATTTCTTCTTCGATTCGGCAACTATGTATAGTCGTGTTTTTTTGTTTAGTTTGAATAGGAGGAAGCTTTTTTATTCTTTCCCACTTGTGAAGAATGTTCCAAGGGGGCTGCTGCTGCATTTTTGAATTTCGTGCATTCTAGTTTTTTGCAATATATTCGTTTCACTCGGATATCTGTTCATGGACGAGCTTTTTCGTGCGGTTTCTCAGTTTCTTCCAGATGCGCCGGGAGGGATGTCAGGAGGGTTCAATCAACCTTCTGCCCCGGAGGGGTCTTCTGGGCTCCCTTTTTTTGCGCAAGAAGACGAAAACCTGGATCAGCCGGGTCCTTCAGGTTTAGAAGGAGAGAGTCAGGCTGTTAGAGATTGTGGCACAGAATTACAAAACATTCAAGGATTGCAAGAAGACGGGCACCTGGGGCGTAGTTATCGCAACGCCTTGATAATACAAGAACAGATTGTAATTGAAATGAAGAAAAGATATTTATTACCCGACATATCTGACAAGGATATAAGAGAAGGGGTAGAAATAGATTTAACAAATACGATGAATAGTAAAAGTCCCCCTTATCGCAATCGAAGACTTTCTAGAATTCTAAAGGATTTGACCGACCATGGGGCGGCTAGCCCCCATTTTGCTGCTATTCTGAAAAAGATAGAATCTCTGACTGGCCCTCTTGTTTCGCGTGAGTAGTTCAATTCGTACATGGAGTAGTAGCTCATGTTAGACTGATGAGCGAGGCCCCTAGCGATAGGGGGAAAGGAGAGTGGGTATGTGGGCTTCTTTCACTTTCGTTTTTTATTGAATCACTGAACATGCTACTCTATCATATAAGAGGTAGAGAAGATAATATATAGTCTCTAAAGCTCACTATATGCTTTTCAACCGCGAGAAAAGACATGTATAGTGTTGTAACCTCAGATTAGATGGTCGTGGGCATCTAATGCTAGGATACAATAGCCTTTTGAGAGCTTATATGTTATTGAGATATTCTCCCAAAGCTCCTCTAACGGATACCGGACATCGTCGGGCGTGTTTGAATAGGAGGAAGCTTTTTTCCGGTTACGGATAGGTATAGTACATGGAACACTCACCCAATCAGTGCTCTACTGGTGAGTGAATAGGATTTTCTTAATTGCTATAGTAGCGACTATCTATCCTATAACTTGCTCAAGTAGCGCGAGGTTCTAAGTCTATATGCGATAGTAGCGAGTCACCTACTCTATTATATGATTATATGCTCGACTAGATCCGTCCTAATAGTCAATTTCTATTTACCTTTGCCTTTACTTCAGTCAGTACTTGTGCTAGAGTAGTGAGTTCAGTGACTTATAGGATGGAGCACTAACTATAAGAAGAGGTAGAAGTTGTATTATAATCCACAATACAGTATTTTCCATAATATATACTTTTCTACTGCAAGCAAGAGTTGTCGAGTATTATGGTACCAACGTACGGCTTTCGATATGATGTATCGTTCTCATAAGATTCAATCTATATCACTTTTTTTTTACCAAAAAGGAATTGCCTTACCTAGCTCTCTAGCTACCGACTCCGCCTTTGCTATTGGTATCTCAGCTGGTGCTGCTGCTAATGCTGGATCTACTACAGGCTCTTCCATTTGTGGTGCTGGTGCATAGGTAGGTTGTGCCGGTGAAATGGTGGACCACTTCTGCTTTATTAGTGGAATCCCTTTTTTTAGTCCCAACACTTTCATCAACCGAATCCACTTCTACTGAATCCACTGCTGAGAACCGAATTGCCTTCTTTCTCATCCCGTTCCGATCACTAAACTCCGAATCTGAACAGAATTCGGCTCTGCAGATCGCAACATGGTCAGCATATCTTTAGCACGAGCAGCTCCAGGTCCGGAACTAGTAGACCCAGAAGATGTTGAGTCAGTTGGGTTCAATCGATTCTGTTGATTCTGCAGACGGTGACCCCTAAGATTGATGATGCTCCTGTGGATAAAGGCCTGTAAGCGATCTGCTTAGCTTCTCACTTCCTCTTCCTATTGCTCAATGTGTGACATATCTAATCAGACTGAATAGCTAACTTACTAAGGCAAGAGAGGAGAAGCCCATAAGAATAACTAAGAGAGACTGCGCATACTAAGACTTGGACTTGAGGTGACTAGCCTTTGTCCGCAAAGCTTTGTCGTCGAGTTCGTTCATGGGCGATAGCAGAAAGATAAGAATACTGCTCTATTCTTCTAGAACTATAAGCTGGAAAGGCACAGGCCAATTCGATTCGACCGTGTCTCGTGACCTTTTGGTCACTCAGGCAGTCAGGCCAGAGGAAAGATTACTTATTGAAGGCACCCAAGCGGAACGAACCCGTAACGTAGGCAAGTAAGAACTACTAACTTAACTGCTTTTAGCCCCTGGGGGGAGTTAAACCCTCCGCACAAAGGTTTTTATCAACACAATACCTAAGACTGTAAGGGGTCTGCCTTGACTGTATGACTTGAAAGCGACAAATGCCAACTGATGATGGCATAGAATCATCTTTCGTAACAGCGGTCTAGTAAGAAGAGAAGATAGGATCTTTGAACGAAATAGCATCGACTGCAACAATGCATTTAGCGTCTTGACATCACTGACGATGAATGGAAAAAGCTCTGTAGACCATGGCAACATGCTTTGGTGGTCACATTATTAGGAAGACGCCTGAACTTCAGATTGATGAGAGAAAGATTGACCCATGCTTGGGCTTTTTCCGACTTCAGTATGGCGGACATGGAAAAGAACCATTTCCTGGTGAAGTTCAAAGATAAGGTTGCTACCAGAAGGTGTTAAGCGAGGGTCCGTGGGTTAAAAAAGGCCATTACCTGGTGGTGCAGAGATGGAGTCCAAACCTGAATCCCTATAGCTATTCTGTTAGAAAACTTGCTATATGGGTTCGTGTGCCTAATTTACCTTTCCATTTCTATGACGAGGAGAACCTGGTCAAGATCGGTAATATCATAGGGAAAAGGTTGAAAGTGGATAAAAACTCTCTGCCTCAGCAACAGGGAGAAGATATGATGGTGGATCGCGGGAGGTATGCTCGTATATGTGTGGAGGTTGACCTGAGCAGGAAGCTAAGGTCGAGAGTTGTTCTCAGAAGGAGAGCATTTCGGGTGGAGTATGAAGGACTGGGTCTCATTTGTTTCAAATGTGGGAGGTACGGACATAAAACAGACGTCTGTCCCATTAATGTAACGCAGACAGCAAATCCGGCACCACCGCCACAAGATAAACCACCGTGAATTCATCCTGCTGCAAAGAACGGAAGGCCAATGGAAGTACCGATGGGGGAAGAGTTCGGTCCTTGGATAGTGGTCCGTAGAAATCCTAGACAACGAGCATCGAGAACCGAACCAGGGTCAACTCCAACGGCAAAGAAGCAAGGTGCGGAGAAGCTATAAAGCCTATTAGGTGTACTTTTATCCACGCTGACACACGGGTCAAGCGCGACAGCGCAATACCACTGCAGGTACGCTAGGTATTGCCGCATCCAACCCTGATAGAGGGACCATTCAAGAAAGTCCCGCATACCAGGATACGGAAAGACGACATCCGGCGGAGTGATAGGATCTTTGGGAACAAAATGCTCCCTCAGTCTATCAATCACCCGACCTAGCACCTCTGGACGAGGCACGTAACCCACAGCAACCGCAAGCCACAGGGTACATGGCAACATACCATAGTACCGCATAATCAGAAGGCGTCGACACCGTTTTCCATGGTTAGACGCCGTCAGGGGCCGTGAGGATGCTTTAAATCCAAAACCAGCTAATCGCAATTGCGTCAAAAGACATAATTGGACTGGGGTGGACAACATAAAGTTGTACCATCCTAGCGGGTTTCAAACTGAAGCAAGTTTCCTAATCGAAAGCGGAGAGACATCAACTGTCATCCGTTTCAACCTGAAACGCTTCGCAAACTCACAGGCACCCTCTTTCGAAGTCAAAGACTTCGGAAGTGATATAGACACACCCAGCCTCTCTAATAAAGCTGAGTATGTCATGGCTACGCGGTCGTCCGCGATAACGATATCATCGCCTAAGATGGCATAGCGCCTAAACACTTGACCAGGGTAGCACTGTTCTGCTGCGTACCACACCAGTACATGGTGAGATAACGCAAAGAGAGGCCACGAGGAGTAATACCCGAGGGGCTGACCGGTAACAAAGCAGATGTTACGGTGTTTCCTCACAAATGCTATGTCAAAAACATTCGTCCCTAGGGTGGAATTGACCACCGAAGAGGCAAATGACCGATCAAAGAGGCACTGCACTAACTCAAACAGAAGCAGAAGCGGCCACCTATCTGTGGCAGACTTCAGATCTAATGAGTAGACAGTACCGTCTATCCCCCTCAAGCGATCAAGTGGCGCGGTCTGGTTGAACGTACCATCCATAGGAATGGACGACAACACAGAAGCGAGCCACTGATGCATAGGGTACAACAATCGCTGGTTTATGTAGTTTCCTACACCAAACAAGCGACACTTCCCGTCTCCCGAACACGTTGCACAAAGACGTCCCGTGTTAGCAGGGATCTGCATCTGCGACGGATGTGGCAGATACGGACCAATACGCGATTCAAAGAACTCCAAACTGAGATGACTCACGATTGAAAGAATCGAATGCGTACCTAACATATGGGGCCCATAAGCAGCCCGGAGAGTAGCCACTCAAACACATGAGAGGAGCAAACCAAAAAGCAAAGTCCAATAACGAGAACCGTGCGCGCAATGTATTGAACTGAATAAAGCTGAGCTTAGGTAGGCTACAGCAACTCTCAAAGCGTGAGCTCATAAGCCGTTGGTTCCACTCTATCATATACGTCATTTTACGATCTTGATGTGACGGCTGGGTCTTGACCTAGCTACCGAACTGACTTAATGAAATGGTAGACGTGGCCAAAGGGGGGTCGAAGGACAACGAGAACTCACAGCTTTCTCTCTATCCTGAGGCCAAACTCACACTTTCTGGAGCTATAGCATACATTGAGCCAGCAGGGAGAGCCCTCTGGAATTGCAAAAGCCTTTGCCTCTATAACAGCCTCAATTCAAAGAAAAGTGTAAGTTACATTGATTCGGTCTTCGGGCTCACCTGATCTTCTTGGGAGCGTACCCTACGAAGAAGGGAAGAAAGTAGCCTGGGACAAGATATCTGATTTACGCAACGCCAAGCCGACCTTACCTCTCCTTATATCTGTCGAGCTAAATCATTCCTATCCGGAATATTAGATCTTAATGAGGGAATTGTTTACAGGCATCTATAGGCGGCATAGATTGCAGTCTAACCTGCTTTCTAACTTTAGGGGACCAATAATCAGATAAAGAAGAGTGTAGTAAGGGTGGGAAGAAAGAATGAAGTTCGTAAATAGAAGGCCTTTGTCTCGCTCCGGAGCGAGACTATCTCCGAACTGATACTTCAGGTATGATTCTAGAAGGCAGGAATGATCAGAAAAATCTTATTTCACCGGATTGAAGGTCTCGAGCAAAGCGAGAGGAAATGAACATTGCTTGGGAATAGGGATAGGAGGATGCTGGGAGAGGTACAAGTTACCTTAGACTGCTTTCAGTCAATTAAGTCTAACCTGATCGTGCATTCACTTGTCGAAAGAAAGAGTGATCTCATCATAACTCTCGCAAAAGAGCATCAGTCGAATTGCGTAAGTGATCACTAAACCTTCGTCTGCTCGAGGGCTTGAGACGCTAGCTCAGTCCGTTGCTTGTTCGCAACGGCTTTCGCGCTGCCCCTATCCTGCCGTTGCTTGTTCCTTACTCTAACAAGTAAGCAAGTAATACCTTCTTGTTCATCAATCGGAAATCAAGACAAACCGCGGGCACTACGGTGAGACGTGAAAACACCCGATCCCATTCCGACCTCGATATGTGGAATCGTCTTGCGCCATATGTACTGAAATTGTTCGGGAGACATGGTCCAAGCCCGGTTTAAAACTTTAAAAACAATGGCATCGTCTAAGTGCTCTCACACTTAGATTTAGATGGTGATAAGGTTTTCCACCCTTCTGCGTAAGGATTGCCTGTCAGTTCTTACGTCCAATGAGGCAACAGTCTGGTAGATGATATTAGTCCAACAAACCCGATAACTAGGGAGACGAAGGTCAGCTCCCCACCAGTGAAAGCTGGTGTCTTCTGTTCTAGACGAGCAGAAGAGCTGCGATAGTATGAGAGTTTGTAATGAAAGTCAGAATGTCTCTAGTGTTGTGCGTTCTCGCTATATGCTGTTGCCTGTCTCTGATAATGGGTTGTGTTGACCTGTTTCATGCAATGTTGGGTAAGATAAGTTTATCTCTCGGGACTCGCCATTCTCACTTATATTATAATTATATAGGATTCCATTTCGTCTCCACAAGTTAGCCTGTCTGCCTGCAAGGCCCAATCGAAGCAGATTGTCCCCGTGGGTTCCGGATAGCGCCCCTTCACTCACTTGTGCTTTCGCTACTCTAGGACATCAAGACCAACTCAGGCTCCAGCCCTAACTTCTGCTTTAGATTCAACTTCGACTTAGTCCTCAGCTCGTGAATCTGGCTATTTCAAGATATCCGGATTCCTTTCTGATGCGCCTTATCTTTCCAAAAGGGAAGACTGCCCCCTTCCTCCAGCCCTTCCAGCGCTTCTGGATGACCCTTCGTACCCGTATTCGGAATTCTACTTCCTCCAGGTCCGAAAGGCGGATCTCCCCTCCTTCTCCGAAAGAGAAGACTTCCCCCTTTGTTGACACTTCCCTAGGTCGGGGATTAGCACGCCCTACTATCACTCAACTCAAAGCGCTTAGCCGGTTACTGCTCTATCGGTTTATTTTATGAGGTTGGATTTATTCCAAGGTTTCGCCTATCCTATTTATTTTATTTCACTCCTTTCCCCTTCGAGCCCTAATCGAGGAATGGCAATATCGTTTCGGCCTGGCCTTCTCTCTTCTCTCTGAAGGCTGTTCCTATTCATATTCCAATCCGTTATATTGCTTATATCTTCCTCTATCTTTGGTTCTCGAGGTTCTCAAGTTTCAATCCCGATGTAATGGATTGGATTTCACCCTCGCGATAATAGCTATATGGGTAAATTGCTTGACGATCTATCCAAAAGGAAAGCCATGTCCATGCGGTTTTCCTCTCTTGCATAGAGCCAACCTTACTCTATGTGCTTTCCTGGGTGGGCTACCATCCTTTTCCATTCCACTACTTTACATCTTAGCTCGTCTCTGTCTTCGTCTTTGTGTCTGCCGATTCAATTGATGCTGCGAGACTGAGAAGGATGGCTCGACGTGGATCCCTATTCTTATTTTATTCCTAGTTCTACATTCTTCAATAGAATAAAAAGTAGCTGCCAATCGCTTAGTTCCGAGTTCAGATTTGGATTCATTCTAGCGGAATAAGATAGAATAATAAAAGGGTTTAGTACACGTGGGACTTATGCCTTTTCGGATCAATGAGACAAGGAGTTACTCAGAACTGTAGTTAGGGCCTTGCTTGTTCCTTATTAGATTCGAGTAAAGGCGAGGCGCTCATTCCTTTGCTTCTTTGGCCTATTCTAGCCGTTCAGTAAGAGATTTCGATCCGTTCAGACTGTGTGATAGATTCACCTCTGATCGACTACAGATAGGTTCAGGCTCTTGAATTAGGGATGGTGATCTGCCTCGGGAAAACCTATGTCTACGGCCAACCTAGTTAGTTAGATCCGCATATGCTGAAGGAAGAGTTATGGCATCTCAGTTAGAAAGACGGTAAGCAGGTACAAAGGATGAAGTTCGCTTTTGGCTACGGTCATTAGTTAAGCGGGTGGACAGACAATCAAATCCCGAGCCTCCCCCATTGTCAATGTCTTTAGTTCTTTAATTCATTCTGTAACCGGCTAAACAATTCTCTTGAAAACTCTATTTCTCCCTCTTAAATACCTTTATTTATTCTCATCCGATCCGAGAAGCAGAAGAAGAGGGAATTACCACGAATCATCACATGAAGCTTGACTGTCCGCTTTGAGGCTCATCTACCGCAATGGAGAAAGTCTTCTGCAAGGCTCGATATGTTCATTTTTAGCCCTTCTTTCAAGCTGAAAATCAAGGCTTTTCCAAGCCAAGCCGCGGGTCTATTGAGGACAGCATTTGTGCCTAAGACTTTCACAAGAAGTGATTGTTGCCATGGTTGGTAGATGCGTTTTTCTCTTCCAAGATGATTGATGAACGTTGTCAGTTTCAGCTTCCATGTCATAAGTTGAGAAATCCATGGTAGTTCTCTGGTTGAGGTTTGGGATCAGTTCCCCCTAATATAATAGAAGAGATCACGCCTGCAGGAGAAAAAAAGATTGCATATCATAAGAGAAGATGTTAGCAGAGGGTGGAGAAATGCCACACCTTCGTGGATTGATCGAGTTTCGTGTACTGATTCTTTTCGAGATTGGCTTGGTGTTCAGTGTACGGAGGTTCAAGTACAAGATCAAAAAGAATGCATTGCATGAAGAGATGCCCAAGAAAAAAAGGAAGGAGGGGAAGAATCAACACGAAAGAACATCAAATCGTAAGTTTATGAAAAAGCGTGACGTGACGAGAATTTGGAATTCGAGATGTTAGAAGGTGCAAAATCAATGGGTGCCGGAGCCGCTACAATTGCTTCAGCGGGAGCTGCAGTCGGTATTGGAAACGTCTTCAGCTCATTGATCCATTCCGTGGCGCGAAATCCATCATTGGCAAAACAATTATTTGGTTATGCCATTTTGGGCTTTGCTCTAACCGAAGCTATTGCATCGTTTGCTCCAATGATGGCTTTTTTGATCTCATTCGTATTCTGATAAAAGAAAACTTTTTTTTTTGATTTTATGGTGGGGGAGGGTTAACTGGTGAGCCGCTTACGCTTTCAGTGAGGAGACAAGGAGCTTCAAGCTGAAAGTAGTCTCTAGACCAGACAGAGGATGAAGGGGGTGTCCGGAAAGAGGATTCCATGAAGCGGCTTGCCCGCAGATGTAGGAAGGATTCCTTTCGAACTGCGCAACAAAAGCAACTCTATTGTAGGAACAAAATGCTTATTGATCAGTCTCGTCCAATAGGATTGATCAGAGCAGTGCCAGTTCGAATCTGGCGAGTTGCTGAAAGGAAAACAAGCAAGCGAATGGGAATAGACCCCAATATCCCCTCGCTCCACGACTTCAAATACTTCAGGGCTTCCCTTAGGGGCTTACACTAATGAGGAACTGAACTCGCTTTCGACTTAGAGGAAAGAGAGAAAGTCAGTCTTCTTATCGTTCGTGCCCTATAAGTGAGCAAGGTTACTTGTACCTCTCCTTACGTCGAGTAGCTATGGCCTCTCGTTTCGCTTTTCAGTACAATCCTATTCCTATTCCTATAGCTATCCCTATACAAGCCTATAACCAAGTAAGCAAGTAAACTACCTTGACCATAAGGCATATATTTTTACACCAATTACTGGAACATGGATCCCCCCCTACTGAAAGAAGAAGAGTTTAAGTTTCTACTTTTGTTTGCTTCTGAAGTCAGATTGGAATTTATGCCCTCAGGTATCCCGGCTGTCGCCGACCCATTTCAGGTCACACAAGGCTAAGCTCCTGGGAGAGGACTACCTCACTTTACTAGAAAAGCAAAGGGCAGAACGAATCCCTCTTATCTATGAGAATTCTTGTCTCACTTTCTCTCTTCCTATTGAAATGAATATCGTTTACTAAGAGAATAGATGAGCTCCGGTAGACTGAACTTCACACTTGACTTTCTTATCGTTCGTGCCCAATACCCATTGGTCACTTCTCTCTCCTCCGGTGAATTAAGAGGAAGTAATCCTTCTGTCTAGCTGTCTAGTGAATTGATAAATTGAAATGAACTGATTCACTGTCCTACGGTTAAATAAGAAATGAAAGAATCTTTCTTTATGCAATCGTTCGATTCAAAAGCTTAGGCTTGCTACTATATTTGCTACTATATTCCAAAGCGGCCTTTTGTCCTCGTAAACGAAGGAAGTTTCTTCTATCGCTGCTTAACGACTCGACTGCCAAGGAGAGGTATGAAGTTACTGTACCGATAGCGAGAGCTACTACGTAACCTTAGCCTTTCAACTAAGCTTAGAAGACGCTTAGCACTTGAGCTAAGGAGAGATAGCAGCTCGAGCAAAGCGAGAGGGTAGATGATCTTAGTGTTCAATTAAGGATAAGGAAAGAGTAGAAGATAGATATCAGAATAAATGAAAGCAATTCGCCGAAGAAAGCTAGCCCTCTTTTCTAGCCTATCTATGAAGTCTTCCATCCAATTGCTGCAAGGGAAAATACATCATAGAAAGATATGAGTTAAGCAAGTGACTTTGTGAAAGCCTTGACTTTCCTTAACACGTGGGGATCCTTCAATAAAAGGGAAAAGCCCAGTTTAAAGTCAAAAGAGTAAATGAAAGTAGGGTTCTTTTCGGGGTAGTCCGCTCTAACTTTGGCTCTAGATATGATTTTTCAATCAGAAGGTATCTGTGGTTATGCATGAGCTGATTTGAGATTTCCCGCTATCTGAACCTAAACCCTGAGTTTGAATTGAGGAAATTGTCCTTTTCAGTCCTTGGATCGATAGATCAAGTCTCCTCCTTCTTTTTTTCCTCATACCAATTGTTCTACCAGCCTTTGTAGCAGTCTGAGCTTAATATGTAACCTAACCCCTGAAGTAGTTGATTATGGATAAGCAACAGAAGCCCCTGTCTAGTGTCCACTCCTTGTATAAGGTTTCGTCCCTGTCCTTATGTCTTCCGACTATGGAATGGTCAAAATAAACTAATATAATCTATATTAAAAAGCCTTCTAACTCACACTGCAGTACGTCTTCCCTCTCTGAAAGAGAAGTGACCATAGATATGGGTCACATACTCTAATAAGAAGTGAATTATCGGAACATCAAAACATTTATTCTAAATGGTGTCCTCAATGGACCGGGACCAAGGTAAGGCCTCCTTTAGTAAGTTCCAGAAAGAAGCAAAGGTTTTTTATTCCTATCCCATTAAGAAGATGTCACTGTCCGTCATGATAGTCAATCCTCTCTCTTGCCAGCCCGTTTACTGTAAGCTGAACTATATCTTAGTCTGAGTCTAAGCCCGTGGTAATTCCATCCCACCTAGTGCCCAGTCTATAGGGCTAGCCTTTCCACTTCGTTTTTCGCCCTTGATTCTCTTTCTTTTTTTCAATTCACCAGAGCAAGCAAGTCAATAGCTCAAGTCCAGTCCTAATGTTCCACTAAACTAGGGCTGTTCAGGCAGTTAGAGTAGTGTTGCCCTCTCGCTAAATGCTTTCCGTTCCATTCCTAACCCCGGTTTGAGTTTCTTTTTTAAGGCAATATTTATATATATGGATTAGCAGTTATTGTCAGCAACAGATGAGAGTTATATAACTCTCCGGGGTTGGGCATACTCTTCTTTGAATTCAAGTACGTTATCTTGCGCTTAGGAAAGGTCCTCTTGATGCGCTGCTAAAGCAATTCACACACATGGGGAATTTGAAATGATAATAATCCAGCTGAGGTAAGAGTTTACCTACGAGGGTTCTTTCAATAGGAGGTTTCCAGGCGAGCGCAATAGAATAGGTTTAAGGTTAGTTTCTTTACATCCAGTGCTAGTTTCCGGGTAATATTTTGAATCCGACTTTCATCCTCTTTCATTCCCGGCAGTATGAGATATAGTGGAATGGACGGTTTGACTAAGAATTCTCCAGTCCCTGCTTCACCCATTCATTGCCATCAACCGACTGTTCGAGCTCATCAATCAAGACGGAGGGGAACTTAGATGATTCATCTTAGTATGCCGGGTATGTCTTTGCCCAAGGTTCCGCTTGTTACCTCGTTAACTCAATAAAGCCAGCTCGGGAAAGCGGTTTTTCTACTACTTTGCATTAAGAGAAGCTGGGTAGCTCCGTAATCTGTCAAGGAGGTGGCTTTCGCCTATACTATAAGGACAGTTGGAGTTGCTTTACTTGGTCAACAAGCCTAGTTCTGTTACAGTAAGAGCTGTTGCTGGAATAACTGGTGTTTATGGAATAGAAGCTCTTCCTGCTCTCGTATCCGATGAAGAATAGGCCCAAGGGACATCCATGGACAACCGCCACCCACGTGGTTTAGCTAATTCAATAGCCTTCGGAGAAAAGCGACAAGTACCACTTTCAAATCACTTTTGGAATCACCTTTACGGATCCTCTTACGGTGAAATGCCGGAATGATGCGAGGATATCCCGAGCGAGTCAGTTAAACAGAGACGGAAATCTCAGTACTATTCTGGCCAGCGTCCAGCGTATGCTTGTTGAATTGAAGGCATACCGCACACTGCTTCAAATAGAAAGATATTAGTTTAATCCCAAAGCCTCGCCAGAAGATGTTGCACAAAAGCATTATTTCATCTTGTTTCTTGAGCAATTGAGGAAGCGGGCTGCTTGTCTTGCCTCGAGCCCATAAGAGAAGTACTGCTCTGGACTAGGATGGTGCTGTTCTGCTTAAAACTAGGCTAGGAAATGGGCCTAAGTCCATTCGCTGATGAACCCTTAACCTCTGGCGGTATGCTTGGTGACGTGTGCCGTCTACTCTGCTTGAGTGCATACACTAGGGTAGGGATATCAAAGTGAGCAGCTTCCCCTGTTCACTATGGCTGAAGTCTTTGTGCAAGACAAAGTCTAGTTTTTACTTTGAGTTCCTCTTGTAAGAACATAAAAGAAGCATTCCACAGTCGTAGGTTCTTCTCTTTCTCTGGCATAAACAAGAAAAAGCTTCTTATAATCCGATCTTTCCTTATAAGGCAAAGCGGTCTTCTTTCAAAGAATCTCCGTCCCTAGTCCAAGAGAGCCCGGGCTTTTATCACCATTTTCTTCTGCTTTTCTAAGCACGCATCGTTCACGCCTTGGACTGATCAGCTGCTCTTCTCTTGCTTTCTTTCTCCGGGGGAATTTCTTCGTTGATTTCGGTAGTGCAGTTGCTCCCGTGCTTGATGGTGCACGATCGATAGAATTCGGTCTTCCGTTAGTTGTTGGACCTGCTTTCCGTTCTCTTATCATTTGGCTAAGTCCCCTAGTCGTCTAGTCCTTCAGTTGTTCATAAGACTATCGGAGGAAGACTTTCTTTCTTAAGGAATGGATTGAGAATCCGGCTAAGGTGTGATGGAGGTTATGTGCTTTGAGGTCGGATGCCGATTCCCCTATCGTGTTAGGTGCTAAGGATTCATTTCCTTTAGTTTTTCTATTACGAAAGCCACATCAAGTCCTGACTTTCATTTCTTTCCTCACTCAATTAATGAAGTTTCTCTCCCTTCTTTCTTACTTTTCTAAAAAGCGAAGTGGGTCCGAATGCACTAAAGGGTGGTCGCTTTCCAAGGACCAATCCCAATCCCGAAAGTCAAGCTCGGTCCCCTCAAGCTAAAGGGGAGAATGTACTTCACTCCAGAGTCTTCCATTTCGGCTAGCCCTAGAAAGACTGAGTCTAGGACTTGATTGAAGACTTGCGGGGAAATCAGTATGCAGGAGGAAGTAGCTCCAGATAATGAGAAAGAGGACACACATGTATGTGCCCATAGCATTCCTCTTATTTTTATGTGTGCACTAATTTCTTTTTAATTCTTTGAAAATAGAGCAGGCACCTTTCACCGCTAAAAGGCTATTATGGATCACACCTCTCCAGGTCCGAGGCAGGATCTTCCGAGGTGGCATTCAGTCGCATCGGGGATCACACGTTCAATTCTCTGGCTCAGAAAGGCTTTCGATGTTTTGATCCTTCTTCTCGTTTTCGCCGTCCCAGCATGTTACCTTTCCATGAGCACGAGTTCCCCCTTTTTTTAGTAGGCGCCTATTGGATCAGCATCTTATGGATCTTCTTCACCAGTGGTTTTTCCTGCGTCTCCCGTGCATCAGGGAGAGTCAGAGTCTCAAGGGAATCAGGGTCGCAGCCCTCTATTGAGCAGCCAGCACTTGCACCTCGCTCTTCTAATAATAAAGAGCAGCCTGCAGCTTTATCATCTTCTAGTAACGACCAGTTGCCTACGGATTCTTCTTCATCCTCTATCGCAGCAGAGCCATCTCTGCGCTTGAATGGTTCTCCCGGGCCCGATTTAGAGAAAGAACTTTTCCTTTGCTTGCGAAAGAACTTTAAGTGGCTGGATGGTTGGTTGACAGGTGTCTGTCTAGCAAAGAACCCGACAAAAACTAGTACAGTAGCGCCCTAGGCTATTTGATATAGTATAGCCGCGGAGACGACTTGCGTCAGGCTAAAGCCCCCTTGCTTGCTGACCCGAAATTGACCAATACGAACTCGGGCTAGGCTGTGTTGCTTGATGAAAGAAGCTTATCTGGGTGGTTCAGCTGAACTCGTTGTATCAGTTTATTCCTTATATTGTACCTCTTTATTCGGATAAAGGTGAGTGGCAAAGTCTGGTTCCACTAAGGAGTAGGTTGTCCTATCTGATTGAGCGGGTCCAGACTTTTTTCCGGCAAAGCTAGGAACGTGCGTCAAACCTTTCGGCCCCGTGTTAACCACATAAAAGAGACGATTCATTCTATTCCGTCGGTTCTATTGGACTAAGACCCAGAGGATATCCTCCAGTGGGCATTCGGGCTCCTCCCTCCCTTCACGGTCGCAGTAGTCTTCTTAGCCATAGGGTTTCCTTGCTCGCCCGTAACTCCTCTGTTGGCATTGGTTCCTTTTCGGTATGGCTACTGAGAATGAACCCGACACATCGGTCGAACATTTGATTTTACCAGAGGATGCAGGATTAGATGACGCTTTCGACAGCAGGATTGGATATGATTGATTGGGGATACCGAAAACTTACCTATTGTTTTAGATGCCTTAAGAGATCTTTATTTCAATGGACCCAAAAGTGAATGCTACATCCAGGCCGTAGCAGTCTTTGATTTTTTCTTTCATTACCTCTCTCTTCTTAATTCTTTTTCTGCTTTGCCCCCCCGGATTTACTAAAAAAAATAGAAGTTTTGCTTGGTTGTTGCCCCAAAGAAAGGCATGGGAGTCGAAAGGCATCGCTTGGGTCGAGTTAAGTTAAGACTGAAAACAATGAAATCACGGAACACTTTCTCAATCTAAGTTTGCATCTAATCAACATTTCTATCTCGATCTTAGGCGATCTCAGGTTGACCGGCTCTCCGGCCTCATTTCGAGGCACTAATGGAGAGCTCATTGGACCCGTCGCTTTCTCAATCATAGAATACGTCTGAGATGCGATGTTCCTCTTATGTAAGAAAATAATGCTTGTTCTCATTCCAATAGTTTCGCTATAGCGACTACGTACCTACTTGTTGCTTCATCTTTCCTTAAGGCGAATGACCTTTAGGGTAGGGGGCACGAGCGGGGGACAAATCAGCGTATGCACGATAGGGACTGAACTGAACCCCTATCCCGTATAAGGCCTTCAGTCAGCTAGCCCTATCCTGTTTAAGGCCCCTAACCCGTAACCCTTCTCCAACCTACGCTCCGAGCCTAAGCCAACCCTTCTTTCGAGCCTACTTTCGAGCCAATTCGAGACTTTCCTTCCGAACCCTTTCGAGCTAACGAGCTAATTCTAGCCAGCCCTTCTACTCGGCACCGTCGGATCACTAGACAACTTTTTGTACAGTTTTTCAGTAGCGATTTCTATCTATATACGTCATTTCGTTCGCCTTTTTGGGCTTGGAAGCGTCATAGAATCAGCTTTACGCTTCGGGTAAAGGTCCACTTTGTCGCCCAATAGGGGTGTTCTGGCCCATGATCAGTTTGGTTGCGTAGTGTTAACTCAGGTGTTGTCTACCCTGGTCGGAGCGGGAATTATCACTTTGTTTCCATGGGTCCAGTCCTTTCGGGTCCAAGTTTCTCTTAATTTCTGCCTTTGGTTAGCGGGAAGGGCTCACCTGCCTTGATCATGCTTGGCCGACCTCTACTGATGTATCTGTCATTAATGGAAGCACGAGGGAACGGGTTTCATCGGCAGGCTCTCCTCCCTACAGAGTTGCTTCTGTTCGGAGAGAAGAGCGATGCTGGCGGCGGGGCACTCGAATATGCCCCATACCAGCACCAAGTGTCCGCCCGTATGATCTCAAAGATAAGAGGAGCTTTCTAATCCCCCCCACTACCTTGTGCTTGCCAGTTACCAAACAACTATGTTGCTGAGCCAACTAGCCTGGTCCCGATCACGTTCACAACCAAAGACTCCCTTCTATGGTCTCAGGAGCTAGTTTGCCAAACTATCAAACATGGCAACAACGTTTGCACGCTGTGCTAGTGGTTTTACTTGAATCGCTACTTGGAACCGAGAAACCGCACAGAGACGTTCTCGAACACTCTCTCTACGTCATTTTCAAGCGGGCATCCAGGTAAATTCCTGCTTCAAGACTGGCTCGAGGAAAGGACCTAGCTAACATCACTTCAATGAGGATTCGCTGCCTAACTAAAGCCCTTCTTCCTAGTACAGTGACAGCACATATGCGACAGCGGAAGCCCAGATATGCCAAACCTCATTCAGCAGATGTGACTCCTTCTCAGCATAAATTAATCAAAAAAACCCAGATTGAGTTACAATCTTTGAATCGAATCCCATGCGAAGAGAAATCAAAGAAAGCTCATAAAGGGTGCATACTAGCTGGGGCAAGCTTTAATGAGCCTTACCTGAGATGTTCTTATTTTTTCTGTTATAGAGCCTATTCAACTAATAAGGATAGTCATATGGATATGTTCTTGAAAGATTTTTATAAAAAACTGCCTCGGATACGGCGTTTTTGCTTTTCAGTCATTATAATTTTTACATAACTAGGGCTCTTCTATATTCTTTTTCTGATACTGGGTTCTCTTGACTTCTTTCAGGCAATGTTTCGTAGGATTTCTCTCTAGTTTTTAACTTCATATCTTTTTGTTTGCTAACGATGGGGGCATTTTAGAAAGACTGTCCCGATAAGCCACCAGCCCTGTTGATGTGCCAGTGGTTGGGACTGGGTGATCATGATGATTCGGAGTGCCCGAAGCATAGAGTTAACCGTATTAATACGAATTAGGGAGAAGATCCTGCGGCGTAGTATCGACAAGAAGACGGCTGCGCCCTCTCCTGTCGCTGAGAACAGAGAGTTCCATGCTCAAGTTCAAGTCGTTGGGCCCTTCGTGGCCCTAGCCGCCTAGGGCAATGTTGCTCAGAAGCTCATAGGTCAGGTCGAATCCCGTGCTTGGACTTGGGCACGAAACGATAGCTATTCCTTGCATCGTTAAGAGTTATGGCTCTAGGCTTTCGGGGAAGGGAATTACTTACTCTAGAAAGAGTGAACTGCCTTACTGGGTAGTGGATAAAAGCAGTTTATTCTCCTTCTTTCTTACTATACTGGAATCTCGTACAATCAATAATCAGGATTGGCACCTTTCTCAAGCTAAAGCTTGTATTTACTTATCCTTTATCATAGGACAGTAAGACTCTTTAAACCATTAGTAAGGTGCGGAGCGGAAGCCCGCGAGAGGAATTAGATCCGCATGCATACATAACATACTTTATTCTTCAGAAGTGAAAGTTACATAGAGTCTAGTGGTATCGTATAGAAGAAGAAGGACTTATCGCAATCTCAGGTACAATGGCTAGTTGGAAAGCCTTTCAATTCAAGCCAATCTCTTGGTTCACATTCATGTGAAACCGTTTCAACCGATCCTGCATACCAATCATCCGCCGCTTACAGTAATGGCACTAAGCCAAGGTTTCTATGGATTCAGTCCTGTGGAAAAATACATATATTAGGGCAATTCAGTTAGTAGTGTCACCGGTCAATCCCTGGGACACTAGCGAGTCCGTCCTTAAAAGCCCTAATAATTTTGTCCATGAAGCCTTAGATACTCCAAGCCTCAATCTTTATTGTCCTTGAACCTAGACCATGGAAGTATGGTTATAGCCCCATTCCATTAGTGGGATCCATAGCCTACGGGTCTTTACCAAGCCAGTAAAAGAAGAAGGTTTTCGAGGACTACCCTAAGCCTACAAGTAGGCAGGACTTTCAGTTACAATGTCTAGGTTGGGCAAGCTTGGATGCCCCAACTCCCTATGAAAGAAAGGTTCTCGTTCTGCCTTATATTGAGCCAGCATTCAGAACCAGCCGTGAAGAAAAAAAAGGATCATGAGCGCGAAGCGACAGAAAACTTTAATTAAGTTTGTTTACTACTCCGTAGTGCTTTTTTTGGTTTTCCTTCTAATTCTCCTTTTTCCTTTCTTTTTTAAAAGGTGGTGTTCCATGCTGCCAGACCTCAATCTGCCTCCGGAAAACCTGTCGGAGCTCCCGAAGTTAAGTGAGGAAGAGATCCAAATTCTTAATGATAAGATGAACACACGAAAAACGATAGAAAGATGGATAAAAGCCATCTACTTGTCGGAGAGCAATAAGCGTCCCAAAGGTCGAAGACCCAGAGGGCTTCTCTCGTATGACAAAAAGGGGTTTCATCCATTTTGAAGATGAAACGCTTTAAGAGCACCTTGCAGTTTTACGCGACCTTAAACTGAGAGGTGCAAGCAGCGACTACTACCAAAAACTAATGAAAGCTAAAGCCCCAATCTATAAAATAGGTAAGGCTGTCTAAGATCGAAAAATAACATTTTTGGATAAAACTCATTAGCAATAGTCAACCTAGCTTAAAAGGTTGAAATTAAGCCTAAAAAGAAAAATAAAAGATAAAGCTATTCCGACAAAAGAACTAAGAAACCCTGGTTTGCCTAAGCATGTTCTATTCGATACGGGTAGTATAAGAGGAAAATCCTCGCTTCAGTGAATCACTGAATTAAAAGAGGGCGGGTGGTGATTCGGATCGATCGTACTAGCGATTGGACAAGAAGAATTGGATTAGGCTTCTCTTCTGAGTGAGAAGGTCGCTGAATAGAAAGATAGAAAATGGGTTGGATAATGAGAGAGTGCCCTATCTAAGATGTCATCCACCGGAAGCAGCCTTCAGTCCCACTGAACTCGCTTTAGCGAACGACTTAGAGCTATTAGCTTCTCTTAGAGATCCTCTCTCTCCAGAAGCAAACTTACTTAAACCAACTCAAAACCTCATAAGAAAGGAAATGGTTCAGGCAACATTCTCTCCAATCTCTCCCCAGTGATGTTGATGATGGGCTTTGATGCAAGTAGCTCGATTGAAATTGAGGTTCTTAAGGGAAGGCGCGAAGCCTGTTTGAAACTCCCTTTATAAATAACCTTAGCTTTGGTTTATGCCATTTGAGAAGTCATTGTCGAAAGTTGAAAGCTAGAGATTGCTTATTACTCTTAGAAAAACTTATCCTATCTGCTTGTTCATAGCCGAGCTTCACTCCTAACCTTCCCTACTTAAGGATCGAATGCCGCTCGTAAACTCGCCCCTCTCTCTTCAGGTTCTTAAGGGTATCTTTTTTTTTATCCCTTAGGGCATCAAGACCCGGAGTTTCACTCAGTCCCCCTCCCTAAATCTGTCATCCTTTACTCCCGAGTTAGCTTCTCTTCTGCTTCCTGTCCTCTCTAAGAGTACCTTCTAACCTGGAAGAACAGGGGGAGTTCCCCACCGCTACTCTAACAGCTGCCTATTCTCCCCCCTCGGGGAACTGAACTCGCTCCACTCCAGAACAATGCCATGACCCGGTCGAGAGCCTGGAATGCGGATTCCTTCAAAGATAAAGAGAGAGTGTGTATTCCCGGCATCAATGCAATCACTTCCTGGTCCGAGAACAAGAGCAATTCTTGGTCCCACCAAAGCATGAACAGTCGACTCAACAAAGGGGATATTGAAACTCAAACGAATTCCGTCTATTGTCATATATGACCTTCCTCCAACAGATTCAATTGCATCGTTTATTCCTATTCCGGTAAAACTAGCTGCTGACTTAATATAGGATGCCGCTTTGATGGTAATTCCAGCAAAGGAAAAGCGATCGAATAAAACAAGGTAAGAGTTGTAGCCTACATAACCTATCGCCAGACCAAGTGACCTCCGGGAGTCAGATTAGGATTCAGTGACCAAGGGATAGGAAGAAGAAGCTCTGATTCCGATTCCTCTAGAGAGATGCCGATCATCCGGATGCCGAGAAAGAGCTCTTTTCGGGGTGGAAATAGAGGCAAATGAATGCCGTGCCTGCCTATCTGATTGGAGTAGTTCATGCGATGGATGGGTACCGGAACCTGATGCCAGAGAAAAGCCCAACCATGACGGATAGGCCTTTGGATCAACCGAGCTCGCCAGTAGGGGATGAAATGGACTATCAAACCATTTCGGGATCGGAGGGATCGCTTCTCGGATCGTTGGGTGGTGATCGAACGGATCAACCGACAGCTAGCGGATAGGACATTAATGAATCAATAATAGTGCGATCTGCACTAGACTCGTAGAAGAAGACAAAGGTGTAAAGCGGTAGTTCAGTTATTTCCTAGGGGGCAAGCCCGAACGGAGTACCTCTAGCTTGGCGCACAGTGGGAAGTTCGACGAGTTTAGGTTTGATTGGGAAGGAAAAGAATAAGACCAGACCAAAAGTTAGGAGACCAGAGCGAACGAAGGGATTGTCTCTAGTGGAGCGACGTAAGGAGCGCAACGCGACAAGCCCGAGTGGAGCGGATCCTTTCAGGCCGAACTACCCTTTCAAAAAAGAGTGGGCGAGGTCTTATTGCGAGGGCGCCAGAAATCGAGCCATTTTTCCTTTCTTTTGTGCCGGCCCAGTGAGGGAAGCAAGAGAAGCGAGCAGGAGACCATTGATCCTAGGAAGGCTATTGGGTTGGAAGAGCAGGACAATTCAGGTTTGGTCAATATCAATGAAAATCTATTTTTTAACTAGGCCGGCAGAAATTCCGCTCCTTCGACTGACTCACCGCATACGGCTCGCACAAAGCATGGCTAGATCGATCGGTAACCGCGCGACTTTCTCTCTATAAGAGCGGTCCTGAAGACTCCATCAGCGATGTTCATCATTAGGGCAAAGGATGCAATAGACTGAAGGGCTAGTGCGCTTGGACGAAAGTTGGTAAATCAATTCCATGCCTTAAGCACAGTAAAGTCACACATCCACTAAATGCAATAAAGAGAGAAGAGATCCCGGGAAAGCACAGCTTTCGCTTTCCTTACTTATTCTTATACCCTTGCAGGCAAAAGAACACATACCAGTGCCTTCACTCGGCCTAAGGTAAGGAGTAAATGCCTAATAATAAAAAAAAGGGACCTTTCCTCCGATATGGGGTTTTCTAATAGAAGCACCGGGCAAGCCGAGATGTTTATTGCTAGGAAGGCTATTCTATTAGGGGAATAAAGAAGGAAATCTCAGAGTTATCATACCATCCGTTGTGACCCTGACACGGCCTTAGTTATACCGGGCGGTAAAAGTAAATAAAAGAGAAGCTAGCTTTGGAACAGGTCTGGAAGATCCGCTGCTAAAAGAAAGACAGTATATGTCACTGGTCTTGAAACATAGGCCAAAACTAACTCTTAGGGAAGAGACTAAAGAACTGCTATATAATCACAGTCCGCATAAGTTGACGATATTGAGTCTTTTTAAGCCGACCATTAATGACTAATTTGGAAGGAGCGGATGAGCTTAGCCTTGTTATAGAAAGTTGGTCCGGGAAAAAAAATAGAATTAGAAAGCGCTATTTCATTTTAGTAAATAAGGCCGTGCTCGAAGAGTGATGAGTGCCTTTCAGGCGAAAGACGATCAGGTTAAGAAGTTTCGTACTCAATCGTAGAAGCGTGAAATGCACCTGATCAGGCAATAGGTATGCCTATACCTGGAAGGTTAGCAGACATCGTATATCTGGTTTAGTTCTGAGGACCACTTGTTACGCTTCTGTCGCTGCGTTGGGAGACACGGACGCTTACTTGTTATTGTATTAAGGTGAAGGACAAGAAAGCAACAAAAGAAACCGGCGCCGACTCTAATGCCTGATTCTTATGCCATGGAGTTATTATTTCCGATACTTGCCACTCTGAAGTTTCTAATCGCTGAGTTGATGTGAAATGATCAGTGATTAGACCTGGACGACTAAATAAAGCCGGTTTAATAGAGCACTAACAGGGCAGAATTGACCGATTTATGGGAAAAGATCTAGTTTTCTATTTGCCCAGGGAGCAACAAGAAAGGTCACGGGTAAAGCACTCTAAGGTTCCATTTAGGATTGTCTGGTAGGGATATTGGCTACGAGACCTACTCTGAAAGTAGGGATACCTGGAAGAAGTTTCACCAAGTCCACTACGCTATGACCTGCCTCGAATTAATAAAATCACTAAGAATAGTTACAATACCCGACAGAAGCCTTCTTGAAATTAGTTACCAGCTCAAGGAAGCTCATGGGAATTTCTTTAAGCTAAGAACGATCCCCAGTGTCATCCTCTTCGTCTTCTCGAAAGGAAGCGAGTGACGAGAGGACCACTCTTTAGTAAGATAGCTTCCAGTGAAAGAGTTGAACTCATTCTCTCCATTCAGAGAGAGTAGAGCCCAGAGACAGGTAAAGGCATACAACTGAGCAATCGAGCCTACATTGGAACTTACGAGTGAAAAAGCGATTCGGCTTACGGGAGTGAAACCGAGGGACAACCCTTTCTTGCTGTTCTTTCATCAGCAAATGTGGCAAACAGGTGGGCTGGTGGTCTTTTCGTATTAATTATAAGTAGAAGATCTCCGCTCAAGTCAAGGCGAGGAAATAAAAGGAAAAAGGTAATAAAACAGGGGAAATCTCTTTAGGAAAGCAAGTCCCTTAGCTCTTGGATTCATCGAGAAGGCATGAAGTAGCGGTTGATAGTGAAAAGTGACCTGACCTACCGCGCTTTCAGCACAAGCTAGTCAATCAGTGAGGCCACCATGCCCACAACTTAAGCCCTCAACCTACGATTGATGAACCGTGCGTGAGGGCAGGGCTAGGGCAATAGTAGAATATCTGAGGAATCCATTACTGAACCGTAGGATTCAACGAAGAAGAGATTCACCCAGCGGGGATGAAACCCGCGATTGAGTTGCTCCCGTCCCTAAACAAAGCACCAGTAAGCCTTTGCTCCGATTGACATTTCGAAATGACAAAGTTGAGACGTCCATGTCTATTAACATCAAGGTGTGCTACCGTGCCCTTATGACGCATGGTCTATCTTATGATATAGAAACCCAAAACACGAACGGTACGTAGTCACTAACCTTTAGGTTAGGTTACTATTCGTCTTGGCCTTATCCTATCATCAATCCCACTCTGGAGCTGCAGAGCTTGCAAAGAGGTTTCGGGTCCGTAATCAGACTTTTCAGTCTATATTGCTCTATAGGTACGTAAGTCACTCGAGCGAAGCGAGAGGTATGAAATCACTCGACTGAAAGGAGAGGACCGAAATAACGTAACGCCTTTTCTTGACATCATTAGGATGATTTCACATTCATCGTTAAACGCAACTTTCTCAGTAGCGAATATAGCCCTGCGATTGCGATAGACCTTATCGCGATCAGTGCATACTCGCACTCTCAAAATGGAGAGGTCGTGGCCTGCCTCATATAGCTAACTATGAGTGACTTACGTACCTTTAGATCCGTACGTAAAAGTACACCCCATTTGCGTTCACCTTTTTGGTTTATTTGAATTCCGTTCTCAGATCAGATTAGATACTATGAACTCTTAGTCAGACTGTATAATAGGCATACGAGACCTAACTAAATGGATTGCTAGCAGTGAGAATACCCGATGTTAAACCCGATTGAATCAGCTCGCGAGAATATCCCATGCTGTTAGATCAATGGGAGTAAAGTCCGCCTATCCATCAACATAAAGTCAAGACTCTGTCTCCTGTCAACTGCTCTTGGTTAGCGGTGAGGTAAAGAAAAATAAGTGGAATTCACTCATGGTCACAAGAGAAAGCTGTTCTTGTTCACGCCTCCGCTCTTCTCTTTTCTGGTATTGGTCCTTGAGTAAGGGCATTGGGATTAGGCCTAAGCGCTGCTATTTTAGCTGTTGGTGCTTTTCATAGCGGTACATTTCTTTTTTGAAAAAAGTTCTCTCCTTTTCGGCAAAAGATAAGTAGTAGACCTAACCTAGCTCATGAGCTCTCACTATCAAAGATTTTTTCTTCCGCTGCTTGGTGCAAATAAATTCGTGACATGGTAGCGCCTAATAGGAATTGTCATGATCTTCATATAAGAAAGCCTCTTGATGCGAGGGAACCTCAATTTAGCAAAATAAGGGCTCCTCATCCCCCTAAGATATCTTAAGTGCTTTTGTTGGCCAAAGTAACAAAAAGGGTTTTTAAACAGAGTTGAGGATGTTTCATTTCAATAGCATACAAAACCTATTCTGGTGGATCGTAGTCCCTTATGTGGAATTTCGCCAGTAGCCTGTACATCTAACTTAATCCAAGCTGGAATCGACTCTTTTTTAGGGGCTTTCGTAGCTTCACTCGTGAGACATGTGTAATACGAAGAGAACCCTGTAAAAAGATCTCCAAAAAAGCCTTCCGTTCCGAGTCATAACATCAGCATTGCAATTGTGTAATTTCCCAATAAAGGCTGCCCACTCTCTATAAGGGATACCTGTGGCACTGCGAGTGAAACAAAAGTTATCATAACCACGAGAAAATAGTATTAGGATCGACTTACTGAATCGCGTTAAGAAATTCAATCCTTAAGGAAAAGAAAGACAAGAGGTCCTAGTTGAATTAGCTTCCAATCCTAGCATACTCAAGTCAGCATTCCCAAGGCACCAGCATAATCCGAGTGTCTCCACTCGCTAAGCAGTGAGATCTACTTCTTTCCAAGAAAAGAAAAAGAGATGGAACAACAATGCGTATAATGAAGGGATTTTAAGCTAGAGGAACAAGCACCGGCCCGAGCGCAAACGCGCGAAAGCCGTTAGACGAACAAGCAACGGACTGAGCGTTAGCGAAAGCCGTTGCGCGTTAGACGAACAAGCAACGGACTGAGCGCAAACGCGCGAAAGCCGTTGCGCGTTAGACGAACAAGCAACGGACTGAGCGCAAACGCGCGAAAGCCGTTGCGCGTTAGACGCGCATCCGTTTTCTTGCTGCATCCGTTTTCTTGCTCTTGCTGGGAGAGGAGGTAGGAAAGATAAGATGGAAAGGCAACAGGAATGGCAGAGCTACTAATGCCAGAGCGAGAAAAAAGGAAGAAGTCCAGGTTCCGGCAGAAGAGCTCTTTCACCCTTAAGGTGACTGGAATAAACCATCTTTTGGGGTTGTTGCGATTCGTCTCTCAAACGAAAATGATATGGTTAGAATCTGGAAAGGCGGTCCGTGGTTATTTGAAGGCCAACTGATGAGACTCACCAAGTGGTCTCCAGATTTTCACCCTAAAACCAGAGGATGAACCACGCCCTGGTATGGATCAGATTCCTCTATCTGGGGCACAAAAATCGGCAAGGACTAAATGGGAGCTCTTAACCATGGCTAAGGCAGTAGGTCGACCCGTTGCAATCTATTTAAAAAGTAGGAATCGATCGATGGGCCACTTCGCTTCAGTCAGCGTTGATGTAGATATCACTACAGCTCTTCATATTCCAGTTCATATTATATATAATGAACGAGTGTCTCTCTGGCACGCCCGGCTTGGACATTCGTCCCCGCCTATACTTCGTTCCTTGATTCCTACTTTTTTTAGTTCTTCTGATCATATATACTTTCAGTGTGAAACTTGTCAACTGTCCAAACCCAAACATTGTCGAACTTTTTTTCCTTCTAGCAGTAATAAGAAAAGTCAAATTCCTTTTTATATTATTCATTCAGATGTGTGGGGTCCTGCTCCTGTCATTTCAGTGTTTGGGTATCGTTTTTTTCTTTCTTTTATTTAGGACTATTCTCGGGTTATATGGATATATCTTTTTCAATCGCGAAAGATGAAGTATCTTCTGTTATGAAATTGTTTCATAGAATGATCAAGACCCAGTTTGATGCCAACATCAAGGTCTTGAGGTCTGACAATGGGGGACTTTTTTCTAGGGATCCTCAGTTGTATTTACAGGAAAACATAATTGAGTCACAAACGTCTTGTCCCTATACCCCCAAACAGAACCGGAGTTGCTGAGAGGAAGAATCGTCATCTATTTCCGAACAGGTGCAGGCGCTTCATTCACATTTTGATTCGTATCTAGCTTCGGATCTGGAGGGACATGAATGGATGTTGGAACGGGTCCCGAGTCAACTGCATGCGTAACTACAGCCTCCCTAGCGGTCACCTCTGCCTCCTCCATTCCATTTCTAGTGCAATATCTGACGGTAGCAAATCCCGCGGATCGAAAGCCATCACCTTTTCGTCCGTAATCCCTTCGTCCCGTCTTAGCTTCCCCTCGTTCGCTTCCATATACATATCAATTTCATCTACCAGTTTTCCGAGCAGATTCGATCACAGTCCCATAAGCAGTAGGGACCACGATAGAGCTTATTTCGTGCTCGAGATTCAGATGGTCCCCCATTTCTTCTTCTTTGCGACTAACGGCCTACTGGGTGCAATAGATCCAATTGATGGCGGCACAAAAGAACTCCGGAATTCACCCAGCCCTTCTCACTTCTGGTTCATCAAGATAGGCTGGATAGCGACACATCTCCATTTCTTCCATTCGCTGCCCAGAAAACTACAGCTTTCAAGCCTACGTGCGCAGGTTTGGAAAACCGTTTTCTACGCTGGGTCGATGTACAAAAAGAGTAATCCATATGTTGACCCCCCTCACGAGGTACTCATAGAATAGGCTCCACCCCCGTGATACTTGGGGAGACTATGACAGGCCTTTAGTTGGTCTTTCCTTTTATAAGAACCTTCCAACATACTATGCTCTACGCCTCTGATTGCTATGCCTCGGGTCCCAGATCAATTGGATCGTCGATCTGTACCTTCATTCGTACATGCATATGGATCCTCATCTTCAACCTCGAGATCCCCTATGAGATCTTCTTCCAGAGAAGCCCCCGCATATGCTGCCCCTATCTATTCATGGTTCCGGATCCAGATATGGAACTGGAATGGGCTATGCCTTCACCTATGCTATTGGTTTTCAAACCAAAGCATCTTTGGTCTGTAAATGGAAAAGGAATAGGCTTTGGATCCATAGGCCCTGGATATTCTATCGATAACTCCGGAATAGGGATTTCTGGTTCAACCCAGGCAGGCAACGTCGATCTAAATCCAGAGGCTATGGTTTGACAATGAATTATTCATCCACCGATTTGAACTATTGCGGTTTTCCCTCCGTTCCTAAAGCCAGCATCCGTTGCTCAAGTCGATTTAGTAGCAGGAGCAGCTGTAGCTTTACCAGTTGTACCTATTCCAATTGGTTAGCTGAAAACTGCTGGGGGTACCTATCCAACTGTCTCTGCCGCTGGTGGAACTGGATATCGATCCAACAATGATGAGTTCGGACGTGAGCGAAGGGAAGCTAGGTACTATGGTTCAATGGGTGAGGATGCTAGGTTATCAGGTCCTCAAATCGGGTATGGAACCGTCTCTCCCTCCTGTTGCAACCTTTGCCTCTATCTCTACACTTCTGGGTCTCGATCTCGAAGTCAAACTGATGCCTAGCTATTTATTATTCTATTCTAGATGCTGAGACGCGGGGACATGATACTGACGGCCGGGGACCGCTGAAAGATCATCTGATCTATCTTCCTTCCGTTACCTTGTTCTTCTTGCCACTGGGGCTTCAGCCTTTCCATCATTTCCTGCGATCGAGCTAGCTTAACATCCTTATTAAAGCATGATGCTGCTATTCTGCTCGGCACATTTCTTAGGGATTTTCCCTTGGTCAAGTAAAGGACCAGGTACTTTAGTACAGAGGTCTTACATAGCTCCGTGACCACAGACTGAATCATGAGCTAGGAGGAGTACGAGTAATTAGCGGGAATGTTCGATTGCTCGTTCGCTAAAGTCCTGTCTGCCTGCCTGTTGATTCAGTACGTTCCTATCCCCAAGGGGAGTTTGATCAATCTTCCTCACCCCTAATGGTTTAGATTGAGCAGCCAGGTGGGGGATAAAGCGGCCGTTGCACTGATAGGAGTGGAATCTAATAGAATCTTTCTTTCCTGTCCTTGAGGAACTGGTTAAAGAGCTTAGGCAAGACTTGGCCCCTATTTGACTTAAGGGGGAGTAGACCTCACTCGCTCTTTGGCTTGCTCCTCGCTTTTGTGAACTTCCTACGTGAGAAGGCATTCCCCAGACCTAAATGGCTATACCTCAGCTTATATCCGACCTTTCTAAAAGCAGATGGTAGGTGGTTTTGATATGGCTCGGGGTAGGTGTCTATGGTTGTCCAAGAATGTTTTTCCGGGTAATGTAAGCGGGATTCGGGATCCGAAAAAGAAGGAAGCATTGTACTAAGAGAGCCATTACATATAATTTCCAATGTTTTTTAGGCCGTTGCAGCAGCACCGGTGCCGGTCATGCTTCAAAGTGGAACAAAACGACTTGGTTTTACTCTAAAGAGGGGCTTGAGTTTTGGTTTACTTTTGAACCCCCTACTTTGCATCATCTCTCTTTACATGCTTTCCACGGGCGCTGCTACTATTCGATTTACGGGCACCGTCGGTGGCCTTACAGTGCAAATTTGACTTTATTCAATAAAGTTCCGACAATTTCATTCAGCCACGTCTCGCCACTCATTTGAAATTACCGGTTGAGCCTATGCCATCCCTGAGGGTTATGGTGGGGAGTGGTCACAGAAGGGCCACGGGATTGTACGTGATTTTCAGGTGCAGATTCAGGGCCATACTTTGACTTTTCCAGCTTATGTTTTACCAGTTGCGGGGACTGACGTGGTTATTGGAGCCTCTTGCTTAGCTACCTTGGGACCCCATGTAGCTGATTACAGCACGTCCACGGTTCAATTGGATCTTGGTAGCCAATTTATCACTCTTTCTTAAGGGTACTCGCGACCCGCCGACTGTACAAGCTCAATTCCACCATTGAATTCGATTGCAACACACCGATGCCATCGCCAACTGCTTCATCTTTCAAGCCACTCTTTCTAATGATTCGTCTATGACATCATTCCAGCTACCATCCGATCTTCCTTTGGATCTTGCTACTTTTCTCCTTTCAAATCTTTTTTTGAGCCACCACGTGGATTACCTCCATCACGTGGTCATGAACATCGAAACTGCTCACCTTCTGCACATATCACTCTACTTTCTTTTTTTTCTGGGAGAGCCAATAGAGAACTCAACAAGGGTATCAACTTTTGACTCGACTCGTTGAAAGAGTAAAAGCTCCTGACTAGCTTTAGAGCACACGGCTATTGTACTTCGCTATCGGTCACCGCATTGAAAGCGATCTTTATACGTTAGGTAAGTTAGCGGCGTAATAAGCCGGCCTTTGAAGAAAGAAAGACCGTTCCATCTTGTTCGAAAGCGGTCCACTCCGGAAGTAGTGGTGGCAAATCTTTGGGATGGACTTAAAAAAGAAAACTCTTTCTTGAAACGAAAGAATATGAAATGAAGAATGACAGGGCTAGGTAAAAGGTGCATTAGAGCAAGTCACTTATTATCCCCACCCACAGGAGGTAAGGAACTGGGACGGAATGCGAGCCAGAGGCAGTACATCCTTTCCGGTAAGCAGCACGTGTGGGTGTGCTTATTTGAGAGTAACAAAGGAAGTAGGAGAAAGGTTCATGAGCGGGTGGCTAATATATTCTCGACAAAATAAGTCCCTCAGTCCTCAAGTCAATCAAGAGGCTAAACTCGATCTATCTTTCCGGCTTAGCCGAACTCCTCACCTGGGGTGACTGAAGGATATTCTGATTCAAGCTCTGAAGCGAATTCTTTTCTCTATTGTACTCTCATCGACATCTCCTTACGCTGATTCAATAGCAGCTGGGTCGTGAACAAGAGCTGAAAGACATTCAAGCTCAAAGCTAGTCTTTCTGTCATAATATATTCTATTGATTTCTACTCTCGAGTGACTGGCTTTCCTTTCGAGCAGACTAAGAAGAAGCCCACGGAGCGGTAGCAGCTACGACTTCTTCCTTCTGGGCTTACTTGCCAAGTCCAATAGCAAGGGATTCTGTACCAGCAAAGCATATTGTTCCGGGTCTTCCCTCATAGTTCTAGCTTTCTAAATCAGTCTGATCGGTGCGGGAAAAAGTCCTAAATCAGTAAATCAGGAAGTTCCTGCCTTCCCCAGAGTTCTTCCTTAGAGGGTTGGCACAAAAGCAGCAGATATTGAAAGTAATAGCAAAGAAGGCTAGGCTCCTCGAAGCAGATTCTATTAGATCTTCCTAAACCGTAATTCGCTAATCTCGATGAAAGAGCAGGTAACTACATAAGGCAGCTTTCCCCGCTCTGTCTTCTCTACGATTTACGGGTACTTACTCATGCACGGAATCAAACTTCAGGAGGTTGCCTGATGGGACGTCGGCCTTTGCTAAGGACTTTGCCTGGGTTGAACCCCTCTCTTCTAGTGTAGCTAGCCGCCCTTCCTCCAAGACTTGAATCAGGAATATCATTTCTGTACTATGCTGCCTTTGGCCCTGCGCCTGGTCTTTCTTCTTTATTGCCTTGGCCTTGTCTTTTCTCATGTATTCTATTCGCCAATTCTCTGTTCAATTACAATGAACTTCATGCCTTTCCTTTCTCTCTTGGCTTGCTTACTTCTACTTCTAAAGTAAACCAGACTGAAGACAGTAGAGAAAGACTTTTTATTACGTTATCCAGAATGCGATGCCCCAAGGCAAGAAAGTAGCGATCGACTTTCAATCCTATGATTTTACTCGAATAGCTAATGTCAGATCTTCAATATGGTTCTGTAAATCTTATAGATCAATGGCTCCCTACCATTTCTGGTAGGCACAACTGAGTTGTATAATCAACCCAGTAGCTTGAGCAAGGAAGCTTTAGCTTTATTCACTAGAGGAAACCAAGCAACATTCCCTTTAAATTAAAAGAAGGTGCTTTCGGGCTTCATTGGTGGAAGCTGCTATGTTGAAGCATATCTTGGTTCTGGCTGCAATAAGTTGTCTTCCGTTATAAACCCAGAAAGGGCTTAGTTGGCCACTTTCCTTCTCATGCCGCTCATATCAATAAACTTTGTCTGTCAATGTATGAGTCTCAAGTGAGTGAAGTGCCTTACGGGTGTAGGGCACGAACGCTAACACACGGTAAATTGTAAGCCCCAACGACAAAGGAACGGGTTTTTTGGGGGGACTAGCATCTCTTAGTCTTAGTTAAGCAGCTCTTTCTGGCTTCGGTGAATCTCTCGTTTTGCTTTATTGGTCTTCTGGTAACGCTTGCTACGCTCATCTCTTGTTTGCTTTGTTAACGGTTACTGGATCTACAAAGTTAGAAAGAAGGTAGATACCAGAGCTTTTTTCTCCCAGTCATGGGCGTCCTCTTTTGCGAGCTCTTTGCTGTTGTAGAGAACGTAAGTGGTGGAGAGGATGAAGTATCAATCAATGGAGGGCGATTCACTAAGAATATTAATACGCTTTAGTGGGAGGCGGAAGGCCGATCAGTCAGATCTCGCCATCCTTATTTTTCCATCCTCAGGAATGATTAATTAGCTTTTCCTGTGTTGGTTGAGGCTTAGTTCATAGTTTCATTTTCTCTTAGCTACGAATGACCGGAGCAAGCACTAACAAAACTAGAGTGGGTGACGAGAAAGGGTAAAAAAGACCTGGCTTCCTGCACCCGCCACTAAGAAAAGAACAAGGATTGACTCTTCACTGAAGAATTGCAACTGCAAAGCAAAGCAAGAAGCCACTCACGAAGGAGTGTGCGCTCTCCAATACGTAAGCTACCCTCATCTAACTTAGATTGGATGTCTTCATAGAGACGTTTTCAATGAAGCCCCAATCGGGAGAGCAAGCATCGAGAAGCATCTGGCGACATTTCCATGTGAAATATCATCAAAGGCATCGACCTCCATTTTCCACATAAAGGATCTTTCCGCTAAGAATGATAATCATGTTATATCTACGCCAATCAGGTGGTTTAGAACTAAATTCATATGGGTTCATCTTCCGCTTCTGGTAGAGAAGTTGAACAAATGGTCTCTGAGCTTTCGTCCCCGTATCCCATTCTTGGCCTTCAGCCGGCTTTGATCAACCCATATCTTCTGCCTTTCCTGGGGCTATCCCTCTACGCTAAGCTGGCAAAAGAGCATCAGTCGAATTGCGTAAGTGATCACTAAACCTTCGTCTGCTCCTTAGCTATATGTAGGCTTGAGCGCTAGTGCGCCCCTATCTATGTCTAAGTCCCTTGCTTCTTTTGCTTGCTTTACCCGAGGTGAAAGACTGCCTTTGCTTTATTTCACTGGCTCGATCTTTTCCTTCCACTGTCAAATTAGATAGGAAAAAGTCTCCATTCGACTATTTCTTTCAGACTGGCCTTCGAGTTCGGTCCCGGCTACTGTGCCTAGAAAGTCTTCCTAAGGCAAGGCAAAGGCTAAGGTATCTAATCCTTCACTTCGTCCACCCTGAAAACAAAACGAAATCTCCGGACTCAGTCACATGCATGCAACCTGGCTTGAAAGCCGGCCCTTGGTGAAGGCCTTATTCTTAGAAGTAGGGCTCCTCGAAAGCCTTGCTCGTCCCGGTAAAATGAGCTAACTTCTAACCCCGTGGAACCAGCTTGTCCGTTGGATGAGTCGAGATGAACCACTCTTTCCCCCTTCTTTCCTTTATTAGTAAGGCGTCTGTCTTAATATAAGTGGATTCCGATTCTTACGCTCGTTCTCTATCTCGTTCCAAGTATGGTATTGAACTCGTACCCTGTAGGTCTAGCTACCTGCGCTACGTACCTAAACCTCTTAGTACTTAATTTTCTTCGAGTGCCGGCTCTCTTAGGTGACGCCTACTTCCGTGCCTACATTTTTCAGTAGAAATTAGACATCGACCTTCGAATCCTGTCTTAGAAAGCTGGACCAAGCCCTTTTTCCCTAGCTTCCCTGGGTAACGACCTTCTTCTCCAACGTAGCTATGCCTATGCCCCTTGAAAGCGATCGCTTCTAGAATAGAACTCAAAGCCCCGATGTTTAGTAGAAAGACTTCGGTCTCACATTGCTAGTTGCGTGTTGTACACTTGGAACTTCGATTGGCTTAGGCGAGCATGGGCAATATCCTAAACGACCTCTCGCGGATCTAACTCTAACCAATCACTGTCAGTCCTTCTGTCGTTCCCTTCTCGTTCTTACTTAGATTGGGTTGGTCTTCGTAATGGGTAATCAGACCGGACCCCCTTATGAAAGAAAGAAGCCATCCCGGCTCTTCGAAACCTTGGATTCTTCTATTTTTCCCACCTTGCCTAATGCCCTTTCTTTCTAAAGGCCCCTCAAGCACGTAGCCCCAAGCCCAAGCGTCATGCCCTGAAACCGTTGGTTGAGACGATCTTTCGACAGGATGAAATCAATGCTTGGTTCCTGCCAGTTTGACGAGAAAGAAAGACAGACATTCCAGAAGCTTCACTTGTGACCGTGACCGAATCACAGAAAGAGAACGAGTGAGGTGCTCTCATTTCATTCCCAGCCGCTTGGCTGATAATGAGGAAACGAATTCTACCTTTACCGATTGGACTGGTTCAACATCTCCACAGGACGCCCTACCAGTTGGCGCAAGGACTGCTTTTGCCCTGGGACCAAAGAACAAAGGGAAGCTCAGCTCTCACTACCAGTGAATGATGAAATGCCTCGACTTAGAAACCACAGCCCTTCTTTCGAGAGGACAAAAAAAATCCTTTTTATCAAAATAGAATCTTAGGGATGCCTTGCAGTTGAAGCCTCTGGGCTTAGCCCTACTATGACCGAAGAAGACGATTTACTAAAGATAAAGAAAAAAGACTCCATGAGCCAGTTACGCCACTTCAGCACAAGGTCTTGAATAGCCTATACGAATTCTCACAAGGAGAGAGACGACCCTTCCTTCTCTTACGTGGGACACGGAGATGGAAGAATGGTAGGACCGACTTTCAGACTTAGCCAAGGAACGACCGAGACCTCGAACATGAGAAAGACTGACGCCTAATTCAGGAAGACCTACCACCCACACAGCAAACCAACGCTCCCCTTTTAGTTCGGAAAGAAGAAGGGTTGCGCCCGGGTGAAAGACTATGCGGGCCAAAACGACCAGAAAAAGGAGTGGGCAAGGTATAGAAAGTAACCAGCTAATCGAAATTCCTGTCCCCCTCTGTACATGAAGCCTTGGAGCACCTTGACCCGCTGGGAAGGTGCCTGGCAGGGGATAAAAAAGAAAAAGCAAACAGGTGATAAGCCGAGTAGACTTAGCTGCAGAACTAGCTCTTTCATTCGCCGAATCACCCGCTTCTTCAATAGAAGAATAGCCCTCTGACCACGCATAGCGTAAGCATCTCTTTCCTTCCCTTTCGGCTTCTGTGTAGCTCTAGAGCAACCTTAACTTTACCCGGATTCATCAAAGGGATTTAGGACATCCCACTGCCACCCGCATTCTGGGATTGCTGAAAGTATGGTTCTAACGTAGGATTTTTTCAACAGGCAATTGTTAAATTGTTTGAATGCTGTCCTTCCACCATCTTTAACTGCCTCGAAAGAAGCCTTTTTTGGGGTATAGTTATGTTATAGGTGCAGGGAGTCAAAGGGGTTGGACAAAGCAAAGCTGGCAAACGCCAACCGAGAGGGGCGTACTCACACTTTGTGGCAATCTGTAGGCAGGAGGGCAAAGGGTTACAGGGGAGAGTCAAGTCAAAGCAGCGGTTCTCTTTCTGTTATCTTTCCCGAAGGGCCTACGGGACTATTTCCCTACGGGATGCAGCTTCTCTTGTTGAGGCGAGTCCGGTTGAAGCGGATCCAATACCAAGACGCCCAGAACTCTATCTTATATATGCTATTTCTAAATGAAAAAGGTTTCGAGTTTTTGTGGTCCGAAGAATGCCAGAAGGCTTTCCAAGCGATGAAGGACGAGCTCTTGTCTCCGTCAGTCTTGATGAAAACCTATCATAAACTATTTGTCCGCTACGACAAGTTCGCTCGGGGTGTTGCTAGCGCAGGAGGACCACGATGGTAAGGAGCGGCTATATATACTACCTTTCCTCTATCGAGTGTTGAAGCCAGCAGAAAAACGGTATAGTAAAATCGAGCAGGCTTTTTGTTTGAGTCTTTCTTTGCGGCTGAGAAGCTCCGTCACTACCTCCTGTCTGAGAAGGTTCTTTTGATCACGAGGTCTGATCCGATCAGGCATATGTTGAAGTAAGCGGTCCTTTGTTAAGGCTGTCCGAGTTTAACATTAGGTGCACTTCTCGAAAGGCGACGAAAGGGCAAGCTATAGCGGATCTACTGGCGAGTACGCGGTCGAGGACTCGACTGACCCCTTGATCCTAACCATCGGAAGTTGGGTAAAGCCATGTTATTTAATAAAGTGAAAGTGCGATAGCAAGCTAGTTTCATCCAGTAGGCAGGTTAGGAATTCGTGATAGTTTCCAGTTGTAAGGAAGGCATAAAACCTGATAACAAGTATCGTCCCCACCGGTTCTTTTTATAGCGTGGTTTAAGGTGTAAGTGGAAAGGTGCCTTTCTTTAAGTTAAGAGCAGACCCCTAGGGGCGAGGGCATTCATGGATGGGCCGACAAAGAAAAGAAGAAGGTTGGGGAAAGTCTTACTGTAGGTGGAGAAGAAAGGGCTTTTCGATGTTTTAAAGCTGCAAGATTCATGAATTATCCCCCTCCGCTTGCTATTTGGCCTATTCTCCTGAGGATGCACTTTTTTTTTTTCTCGATGACCCTAGCGAGCGACTACGCGAGACTACATCCATATCTCGCCAACTAGCTAGTTATATTTTGTTGCATATAAGACTCGGGTTCTAGTAAGGTTTGGAACCATTCTTTAGCTATGTCGCTTTTATGTGTCACTCATTTCCTCATCTTCCTTTATATTAAAGGAAGGTTTTCACCCTTTCTTTAGAGCAAAAATAGAAATAAGACTCGCCAGCAACCTATCTTACTAATAATGAAGGTTTTGGCTTGTCCCAATTCTAAACCAAAAAAGAGTGCAGGAGACCGGGTTTCTACGCGCTTTACTAATAATAAAAAGAGGGTCTGGACAGAAAATCTGCAACTGGTGTTGGCCCTTCTTTTCTTGTACTTGATCACCAACTCGAACCGTTGCAGAAACTGAAACTCACTTCATATGACGCGCCTCCTGAAGCTTGGACTGCTTCTGTAGATACTGAGGGGTCTTGTTGATCAGAGTGGCCTATTCTATTCGTAAAGCGTCTCCTTCCCGAGGAGCAAATAGTGCCTCCAGTCTTTCACAGCCAGTACTATCGTGTACATCTCCTTTTCGTACGTGGGATAGTTTTAGACAGCGGTATTGAACATCTCACTGTGAGACTCAACCGCTTGATAGTGTATTCAGTTCGGTTCCTGCTCTAGATGATCGAGTTCATTGGATGGACGTCTTACTTACCTTCCTGCCTTTCCATCTAGTCCATAACCTTGGCTTTCCCAGAAAGCTATATCAAAGAGCTATCGTAATTCTCTTTATCTCCTGCGCGTCTAGTATTTATATAAATCTTACCTGCGCGAGGTAGGAAGTTACTCATAGCTTGGGAATAGGGAGAGGCTCTATCAGACCTTGCTTCTTTGCCTACAGCTAATTTCTCTCTTTATCTATTGAGTTTGATTGCTGGGTAAGGTGAGCCTTTTTTCGATTGGTTGTTTGGTCTTAGGTCTATAACTTATGTCATTTCGATCACCCTTTTTTCTTTCTTCTCTAAGGTATATTCCTACCTCGGGCTATGGTAGGGAAAGGGGAAGCAGCATAGACCAGAGCTTAGGTCTTTCCTTTGACTCTCCATCTCGCCTCGCTTACGACGGGCTTCAAAAGAAAGAAGTAGTTTAGTGCTGTCTTTTTCTCTTAGAGCTTGCAATTGATCTTTCCCTTCGTGTACGCCCACTGAAGCAGGAAACTAATATTTCATACAGTCCAGAAGAAGGTTTTTTATTTCCTTACCGAGGTAATCTTCCATTCGTGACTCACTCTCGGAGAGGAAAGATTTTGAAGATCGAATTAAGTTTTTCATTCTCTTTTTGTAACGATCGCTTCTAAGGCAAGTATCTATGGCATTCTACGCCCCATACCTCTATCTACTAGCTCTTTGACCTTGATTTGATAGTTCCGATTCGATGAGCTCAAACAAATAAGTAGATAAGTGCCCAGACCCAATTTTTGAAGAAGAGTCAGATTCAATGATTGATTTTTGAGTGAAGTGAAATAACCTGGGAATCTACTTATTAATAGAATAGAACCGGGAAAAATAGACTTTTCTTCATTTAGTG